GTTTAAAAAACGACGAAAAGAACAAGGCATAATGCAAGGGCTGGATCACCAGCTTCGAACAAGAAAATTTAAACGTATAGATTTTTTAACTCGTTCCAAACGAAGTTTTAAGAAATCTAATTTCAAGAATTATAATCTTTATACAAAATTTAATAGAGATTCGGGTTTTATAAGTTATTTGGAAGAACCAGATTTTCGTCGAGCCGTAATCAAAGGATCTATGCGCAGTCAAAGGCGTAAAATGGTTATTTGGGGACCGTCTCAAGGAAATCCCCATTCCCCTCTTTTTTTGGAAAAAATGGAAGATTTTCCTTTTCCTATATCCGACCTAATGAATCTTTTTTTTAATATTAGAGATTGGTTGGGTAAAAAGTCAGAATTTGAAATTTTAGATCAACAATTCCAAATAAAAAAAAACAACCAGGAAGACGCAATGGAATTCTGGGAAAACATTCCATATGCACAAAAAACAAGAAGTATTCTGTTACTAGCACAATCAATTTTTAGAAGGTATATTAAATTACCCTTATTGATAATAGCTAAGAATATTGGCCGTATTTTATTACGGCAATCTCCGGAATGGTATGAGGATTTCCAAGATTGGAATAGAGAAATTTATTTAAAGTGCAGCTATAATGGTCTTCAATTCTCCAAAACAGAATTTCCTAAAAATTGGTTAATAGAAGGTTTTCAGATCAAAATCTTATATCCTTTTCATTTGAAACCGTGGCACGGATCTAAGCTACGACTCTCTGATAGAGATCGAAAGCAACAAGATGATTTTGATTCTTGTTTTTTAACAGTTTTGGGAATGGAAACAGAATATCCTTTTGGTCCTCCTCGAAAAACACCTTCCTTTTTTGAACCCGTTTTTAAAGATATAGACTACAAAGTCGAAATAAGAAATTTTAATTTTAGAGTTCAAAGAGTTTTAAAAAAAATAACAAAGCAACAAGAAAAAGCATTTTTATTTTTAAAACAAATACTTTTAAAAGGAAAGAAAATTCCATTATTTATACCGAGAGAAATATATGAATCAAGTGAAACTCAAACAGAAAAGGATTCGATAATCAGCACTCAGATAATTCATGAATCATTTAGTCAAAATAAATCTAGAGATTATTCACAGGCAAAAGAAGAGATTAAACATAGAATTGATAGAAGAAACACAATCAGAAATCAAATAGAAATAATGAAAAAAAATAAAAAGAATAATCGAGAATCACCCCCAAAAATTTGGAAAATATTAAAAAGAAAAAATATTGAATTAATATTTCAATTTTGCATTGAAAAAATATACGTAGATATCTTTTTATGTATAATTAATATGCGCAGAATTTCTCTACAACTTTTTATGGAATCAACAAAAAAAATTCTTGAAAAATACATTGACAATAATGAAATAAATAAAGATAAAGAAAGAATTAATAAAAAAAAACAAAATAAAATTGACTTCATTTCGCCTATGACTATAAAAAAGGCTTTTGATAATCTTAGAAATAGTAAGCAGAAGCCACATATTTTTTTTGATTTATCTTACTTGTCACAAAAATATGTATTTTTTAAATTATCACAAACCCAAGTTATTAACTTCAATAAGTTAAGATCTATTCTTCAATATAATGGACCATCTTTTTTTCTTAAGAATGAAATAAAGGATTTTTTTGGAACACAAGGAATATTTGATTCCAAAGTAAGACATAACAAACTTTCAAATTATGAAAAGAATCCATGGAAAAACTGGTTAAGAAGTCATTATCAATATGATTTATCTCAGATTACATGGTCTACATTAGTCCCACAAAAATGGCGAAATCAAATAAATCAATGCCATATGTCTCAAAATGATGATTTAAAGAAAGGGTATTCCTATGAAAAAGACCCATTATTGGATTACAAAAAAAAACAAAATTTGAAAGTATATTTATTACCAAATAAAGAGGAGAATTTTCAAAAAAACTATAGATATGATCTTTTCTCATATAAATATATGAATTCTGAAACTAAGAATAAGTCTGATATTTATAGATCATCATTAGAAACAATAAAGAAGCAAGAAAATTCCACCAAAAATAAAGAAACTTTTTTTAACATACTCAATAATATTCCTATCAAGAATTATCTAGAAAAAAGTGATATTATATATATGGAAAAAAATACAGATAGAAAATATTTGGGTTGGAAATTTAATACAAATATTCAGGTTGAACCTAATAAGGACCAAATAACAGAGAATTCTCATAATAATGGTCTTTTTTATCTTCCAATTAAATCAAATTCCAAAATCAATTATAAAAAGGTCTTTTTTGATTGGATGGGAATGAATGAAAAATTATTAATCTTAAATCACCTCATATCGAATCCTAAAGTTTTTTTATTTCCAGAGTTTTTAATACTTTATCATAAATATAAAGAGAAACCTTGGTTTATCCCAAGCAACTTACTTCTTTTTAATTTGAATATCAATCCAAATTTTAGTGAAAATCCAAATATCAAAGGA